GTACCATTTGTACAAATAAGAATCCCCTCCCTTACATGATTTCTTCTTCATATAGATAGATATAGGATCTATGGGGCAATTACTTAGAAGTACATTTTGTGCAACAGCCCTTCCTATCTGATAGAAAAGGATCCCATGATCCTGAACCGATCTTATCTGGGATCGAAAATCCCAAGTTTTTCTATGAAGAGCTGATCTAATTGTATTAGTTTCTATAATGGATTTCTTCTGTGTAATACTAATTGATAGGGCCTCATTGATAAGTGCTACAAGATCTCGCGCATTGGAACCCATGGTTATGGACCCGAATCCGTTAGTATGGAACATCTTCTTTTCCAAGTGAAATCCCCTAGTATATGAAAGAATGAAAAAGTGCTTTCGTTGTTGTGGAAGAAGAAGCCTTCGTATCTTAATGCATGTATTTAATTTATTCGGAGCTATTAGAGCGGGATCCACTTTTTGGGGAATATGAGTCGAAGCAATAACAAGAATCTTTCCAGTGGAACATCTTTCACAATCCCTGGAGAGATAGTTCTCTAATAGACCGAGGGATAAGTAATTCGACTCATTCACATGCAGATCATGAATGTTTGGAATCCATATTATGCAAGGAGACATTGCTTTTGCTAATTCGAATTGAAGGGTGATATCAAATCGGTCTATTTTCGGCGTCATATACATAGTTAGCACATTCGTCATAGTTAGCAGCTCCGTATCAATATCAAGGTCATCATCACTATCATCAATATCGTCACTATCATCAATATCGATATCATCAATAAGAGAACCTTTAGGCTTGTCATTCAGGAACTTGTTCGGAAATACCGTAATGAAAGGAACATAGGAGTTTGTCGCTAGGTATTTGACCAAACAGGATCGTCCAGTTCCTATAGAACCTATCACTAAAATACCTCTAGAAGGGGATAGGGCTAAGCGGAGCGAAAAGGGTTTTCCATGAGGAGATGGGGAATGAAAACTATTAGCCCCACACGAGGTTTGTGAATAAGTGATTGTCTGATAATGAGCAAGGAATATCCGTCTTTCTGCTAAACAGGATCTATTGAACTCATAATTCATTAGATCCTTTTGATGAATGTCAACTAAGTATCGTAAGGAAATTGATCCCGGTTGTTCAATCATTTGATAACCAGAGTCATTCTTTGATAAATGATCACTATGAGTCAGACTCAATAGAATTTGATCAATCCTTTTTTCTGTCGTTAAGGTGGAGAACTGAACCAAGAATTCTCTTTCTTCATCATCAATCGAATCACTGTTCGCGACCCAGAATTCTACTTTCTCATCAATCCAATCACCGTTCACGTTTTTTCTTTTTCTTATCAATGAATAGATCTCTTTACTTGTACGACTTAGATGTCTCGTATTTCTCGAAAAAATGATTCGATTGATGGGATTTGGTATGATACTTACAAGATCGATGAGATTGATCTTCCAATATTTCTTCTTAGAACGTATTGATTTGACCCCATAAGCGGGACCACCACCCAATAGCATGTTGCCACCAGAAGCAGAACCCCGTATTTCTTCCAGAGAATCTCCTAATTGTTCCAGAATAACTAGAAAGAGATTCTTTAACCAGAAAGAATTCAGTTCAGATGTAGGATACCTATCCAGAAGTTTTCGAAATTCCATCATGTATGATGGAATCATCAAAGATTTGATCTTTTCTAACTCTGTCTGTAACTCACTAGAGGCTCGGGAAACAAAGAGAAGATGTATACGAACGAGATATCCAGCAACAAGAAGAAGGAAAAAGATTGAATAGAGGAACTCCCGAGCATTTGTTGATCTCAGATGTGCCCATATCAATGGAACGGGTGACTCATTATTTCGATGAATCATTTCTTCGGCCAGAAGAAGATTCTGTAAACATTGACTCGAAATCTCACTTATCAGAGTCCATTGTGGAAGAATCTTCTGAGGAATTGGCCGTGATATATCTGATCCATGCATCATATCATGAAAAATGGATACAAATTTTTGACTGCTACTTAGTATCGGCAATGGGTCTGAAAGAGTATCTAAAAGGGTGAAATTGAGATATTTGCACCCTGTCGAAGTAAGGAACCATGGCATATATGTTTGGAACAGATTCCATTTTGAGAGATTTGAAAAAAAAGCACTATCTCGTTGAAAGGTTCTATACATCTGCCCTTTCTCAACGCATTTCTTTAGACAAAGACTCCGTTTTTTCCTCTTTCCGGATGGTAAATACTTCTCAGAACATGGAGTGTGAATCAAACCCATGTTTGAATTGAAACTGAGATACTGATGCAAGTTATTCCCTTCTGAATCAGATAGATTCATATCTGAAAGAGGCTGACAATAAGTTTTTTCCAAATTGACTATTTGTTCCTCTGTGAGAGGTGTTGCAGAAATGTCTGCGATCGAGTAAATAGCTCCACGAACGAATGGATCGGATCGAATTGGAAAATGGAAAGATTTGTACAATTTGTACAAGTTATACGTTTCATCACCA